GCCTTGGATTCTCTTCTTTTGCATGAGATAGAAATACGGAATTCCAGAAATCGAGACTTTTTACCAACTTAATGACCGAGATCTAGAAATTCATTTCGTACAATTGAACCTTTTCAAACTGTTTCTTTTTGAGAACCAAAAAGACTTGTGCTAAAATAACAGATGCGAAGAAGAACAAAAGGCCTTGAACGCGCAATGGATCCTGAAGCACTATTTCGGCATCCCCCTGACCAAACCCTCCCACATTAGGATTGCTTGTTAATGGTTGATCAAGCTTGATTGATTCCCCCTCTGAAACAAGAAGTTCTGGCCCGGGAGGTATAATATCAATCACTTGGCGCCCATTCGACGCATCGACTATGGATATTTCATACCCCCCCTTTTCTTTACGTAGTATTTTTTTTACTATACCTGTTGACGTAGCATTATAAACTGTATTGTTACTCTTGCTACCATCAGGATAGATCTGTCCCCTTCCTCGGTTTCCCCCTACATATATGGGATATTTTAAGAAATGAACATCTTTTTTTGTAGCGGGATCGGGGGAAAGAATGGGAAAGACAATTTCACTATATTTCTTACCGGGAACAGGGCCTATTACAAGAATATTTTTTTTATTGGGACGATAACTCTGAAAAGAGAGATTTCCTAGCTTTTCTTTCAACTCAGGAGAAATACGGTCGGGCGGCGCTAATTCGAATCCCTCAGGCAAAATAAGAACAGCACCCACATTCAACCCTCCCTTTTTCCCATTAGCAAGAACTTGTTTCAGCTGCATATCATAAGGGATTCGAAGAACTGCTTCAAATACAGTATCGGGAAGCACAGCTTGGGGAACTTCAATATCCACGGGCTTATTAGCTAAATGGCAGTTGGCACATACAATTCGTCCAGTTGCTTCCCGCGGGTTTTCATAACCCTGCTGCGCAAAAATGGGATATGCATTTGAAATAGATGTCCGAGTTATTACGTATATCATAATCGATACAGAAATCGATCGAATCATCTGTTCCTTTAACCAAGAAAAAGTATTTCTATTTTCCATGTCCAATCGCGGATCCCGGAATTTCTACAATAAATTAGATAGGTAGCTAAGTTAATCTAGTTCCCTATACACGAGTCTGTTGTCATTCTACTGCAACAGTTGTACTGGAATGATAAATACCTTGAGCAGGTAGAAATAGAAAGAATTTTGCTAAAAAAGAGCTTTCTAAAGGAAGAAAAATGCTAATTTGATTAATATTAGGAAATCCAATTATGCTTCACTAATTGAATGATAAATGACTACAAGCGAAGGAGATAGACGGTTTAAACAAAAAAAGACCCAAAATTTCAAACACGTGTCTAGAATCACAGGAAAACTACAAACAAAAATAGTGAAAATTAGTTCGTTAGGAGCCCATCCAAGATCGTTGTAGACCCAACGAATTAGTAGTTCCCAACCGCGGGTGGAATGAAATCCAACAAAAAAATCCGTAACTAAAAGAATAAAAAAAGCTTTTATTGAGTCATTTAAATTATAGAAGAATTCCTGAACCCAAGAATTCAAAATGACAAGTTCCTCTTTACCCAGAAAAAAAGAACCACTTAGAATAGCCAAACAGATTATATTTGTTGAGAAATGCAAAATGATATGGAGATGGTCCTCATTATCTATTTTGGCCAATTGTATTATTTCCTTTTGTATTCCTATAGGAGGTTTTTGTACATCTGTCTTCGGTTTCTCTTTTATCATTTCGTCCAAGAGAAAAAGCTCTTCTAATTCTATGAATCCTTCTAGAATCCTTTTCTCTTGAATATCCGTTAAGAGAGTTTCAGGTTGCCTGGTATTCCACCAATTCTTAATCCAAAGTTCCAGACATTTATTAAAAGAGAAAGAGACTCCCCAGGGCAAAAGTACGATAAATACAAGATATAGGAAAGAAGGGAATGCTTTCTTTTTTTTCATTTTTGATCCGTAAATTGAGTTGTTGCTGACTCTATATGATATTTCTTTTCTTTGAAGCAAAAATTCTATAACAAGGTTTGAAACCTTGTGTTTGTATCTATTTCTATTTGTGTTTGTATCTATTTCTATTTGTGTTTGTATCTATTTCTATTATTGTATACTAGTGGAATTTCATTGTATTGGGTTCTTTCTTAGATATAAATGGAGTGGAATAGAGAAATAGAATAAAAAAAAAAAGCCCTTTCATATGAAAAGGGAAGAATATTATGCCATATATCGGACTTGGACAAAACAAATTAGAAGCAATTTTCTCTTATCCTCGGTTGTTCCTTCCTTTAGATAAATACTCAAAATACCCTTACAATTGAAAAAAAAAAATTGCAATTGGTACTCAAAATACTTCAATTGGTACGCGCAAGAAATAGGCCAATTCGGCAGCTTTTTGTTCAATTTCTCGTGGAGTAAAAAACTTCTCATCAGTACGAGTCAAGGGAATGACCCCCTGGCCACGTATTTCCATATAAAGGACACGACGAGGATAAAGACCCTCTTTAACCTGAATTCTAATTGATTGGATATCCCGCACAAGGAAGCGAAGGAAGATGCGACGTTTTATTCCAGGGAATCCCCAACGAAAAATGCACACTATTCCCTCTTTTATATCAAATCGGTCATAACCACTGCCTACATTCCATAAAATAGTACACCACAAATAGGAGCTAATGAATAGGCCCGCGATTCCGTAGAAAGACATCACGACCCCCTGTGGAAAAAAAAGAATTTGTTGAGATGGAAGTACGGATATCATATTCTTACCAAGATAACTGGAAGCCCCAACCGCTAAGAATCCTAATGAACCTAGAAAAAGAATACAGGCCCAGAAAAAATTACCCCTTTTTCGAGAACCTTTTAGAAGTTCTATCCATATGTGTTCTGATCGCCAATTCATATTAGATATACTAAATCCAGCAGCGGTTAATTGAAATAGAGAGAATAAGCTAAATGATTTTGACTTTACTTTTTTTGATTCTGAAATCGCCTTCAGCAGCTAGTACTCCTATGAAATAATTGGTTAGATACATTGATTTTCTATTCAAAAAAAAATTCCTGGATCCACTTAAATTTCAAAAACTCGCTATACTCGGCTACGCATATGTATGCATTTATGTATGCTCGTAGCCTATATCTGCATCCATAGACGGTTTTCATTTGTGTGTAGAAAGAGGTACATACCCTATCAGATTAATATATTACTTACACTAAAAAATATCTGTATTATGATCCTGGAAATACATTGAGAAAATTTGGCTCCGTCGGTTCTAGACAATCTTATTTTTCTGCACATAAAGAAATAAAGAAGCCATTGCAATTGCCGGAAATACTAAGCCTACTAAAGGCACAAAAATAGAGGGTAAGTTAAAATCTGTCATAGAATAGGTGTCTCAATTCAAATTTACTATTTCTATCTATTCAAAATATATCTTAAGATTCTTATGATATAATTAAGTATATCTATTATAAGTAATATTGACTATTGTATTTTTTAGTTTGCAAAATAAAGATTTTTTATAGAATACTTTAGCTTTAGTATTCTATAAAAGTATTCTATATCTATAAAAAAAATGAATGGAATCAATAATTTGATTTTTCTTTTTCCATTCTCATGCCCTTTCTATCCTTCTAATCAAACTTGAAATTGGATTCAAAAGAAAGCGATTGTGAAAATGAAAGAAATACCTCTTTCAGAATACCCTTTAATTTTAAAAGTAGAAGTGGGATAGAATATCCGGTTGAAGGGTAATGATCATACGTCTGTAATGCATTGTATGTCCCAGAATAGGTCCCATTCTTCTACCCTTTCCGGGTAGTCGATGGCTATTCACAGCTACGACCTTAACACCAAAGAAGAGCTCGACCCAATGCTTTATTTCTGTCTTAGTGAATCCCGATCCGACATTAAAAGTATATTGATTCTTTCCCAATAAACGAAGACTCTTTTCTGTAAAGACTGCGTATTTGATTCCATTATCGTATGATAATACTACATTTTGATTTGTATTTATTTATTGTATTATACCTTTCTATATTCTAGATATATAGAATAGAAGAATCTCGGTTTGTCAAGTCTCATGATCATATCAAGATATATTTAAATTCGGCTCGATCTTTTTTTTCACAAAAAAAAAAAGATCGAGCCGAATTTAATTGCAATCAATCAATTAGAAGAATAAAGAAGAATTACTGCATTTCGTAACTGATTTTTTCTCCTTCTATTTCGCTTCTTTTTTATTTGGATCTTCTTTATATCTAGTTTTATCTACTTAATCGATGGTATCCACCGGCTTGAAGTCGAATTTGATCGCTTTCCATACTTCACAAGCTGCGGCTAGTTCAGGACTCCATTTGCAAGCTGCTTGGATAATTTCATTACCTTCACGAGCAAGATCGCGCCCTTCGTTACGAGCTTGTACACAGGCTTCTAAAGCCACCCGATTAGCTGCTGCACCTGGTGCATTCCCCCAAGGATGTCCTAAAGTTCCTCCACCAAATTGTAATACAGAATCGTCTCCAAAGATTTCGGTCAGAGCTGGCATATGCCAAACATGAATACCCCCTGAAGCCACCGGTATAACACCTGGCATGGATACCCAGTCCTGGGTGAAAAAGATACCGCGCGAACGATCTTTTTCAATATAATCATCGCGCAATAAATCAACAAAACCCAAAGTCATTTCGCGTTCCCCTTCTAACTTACCTACTACTGTACCGGAGTGGATATGATCTCCCCCAGACATACGCAATGCTTTTGCTAATACACGGAAATGTATACCATGATTTTTCTGTCTATCAATAACTGCATGCATTGCTCGGTGAATGTGAAGAAGTAGGCCGTTGTCGCGGCAATAATGAGATAAACTAGTATTCGCGGTGAATCCTCCAGTTAAGTAGTCATGCATTACAATAGGAACCCCTAATTCCCTCGCAAATACAGCTCTCTTAATCATTTCTTCGGATGTAGCTGCAGTCGCATTCAAGTAATGCCCCTTGATTTCGCCGGTTTCAGCTTGTGCTTTATAAATTGCTTCGGCACAAAAGACAAAACGGTCTCTCCAGCGCATAAATGGTTGTGAGTTTACGTTTTCATCATCTTTGGTAAAATCAAGTCCACCGCGTAGACACTCATAACATGCTCTACCGTAATTTTTTGCGGATAATCCCAATTTGGGTTTAATAGTACATCCCAATAAAGGACGACCATACTTGTTCAACTTATCCCTTTCGACTTGGATACCATGAGGCGGACCTTGGAAAGTTTTTGCATAAGCAGGAGGAATTCGTAGATCCTCCAAACGTAGAGCACGTAGGGCTTTGAAACCAAATACGTTACCCACAATGGAAGTAAACATGTTAGTAACAGAACCCTCTTCAAATAGATCTAATGGATAAGCTATATAACAGATATATTGATCCTCTTCCCCAGGAACGGGTTCGATGTGATAGCATCGTCCTTTGTAACGATCAAGACTGGTAAGTCCATCAGTCCAAACAGTTGTCCATGTACCAGTAGAAGATTCCGCAGCTACTGCAGCCCCTGCTTCTTCAGGCGGAACCCCGGGCTGAGGAGTTACTCGGAATGCTGCCAAGATATCAGTATCCTTGGTTTCGTATTCCGGGGTGTAGTAAGTCAATTTATAATCTTTAACACCAGCTTGAAATCCAACACCTGCTTTAGTTTCTGTTTGTGGTGACATAAGTCCCTCCCTACAACTCATGAATTAAGAATTCTCACAACGACAGGGTCTACTCGATATGGATTAAGCGTAAATGAAACCTTTGAAAAAAAAAAGATATTCAATTAATATCAACTCATTAAATAAAAAAGGGAGTATGCTTAAATTAATGAATATCTTTCATTCATATATAATACGTACACCCTAGGAATTCGATAGGAATTGAGTTGTTGTTATGGTAAGTTAACATGGTTCATTATTAAACCATAGATTTGATTCACCAAATCCATCATTATTGTATACTCTTTGATAGATATAGCGCAACCCAAACCAATCCCCTAATCCTTATTTATTTTACAATTTTTTAAGTTCTTATCTTAATAGGCCCTTTCTTATTTTGAATCTAAATACCTAAATACTAAGAAAATTCTTTGTTGACAGCAATCTATGCTTCACAGTAGTATATATTTTGTATATCGAAGTCCTAGACAGGAAAGTAGAGTAGGCAAACATCCTTGACAAAAGGAAAAATGTATATGAAAAAAAAAAAAGATTGATTGAACTTTCCAACGGACTCATTCCATGAGTAAACGAGTGAATGGGATTCGCTTGGGTTGGGCAACGAAATCAAGTGCTAGTCCCCTTTTCTTTTTTATTGAATTAACTAATTCATTTCCTTTTCACTTTTGGATTTTTGGATATTTTTTTTTTTGATTTGGCATTATTCAACAAGAAAAAAAAAAGAAAAATTTCGACAAATTCCTTTTTTTGATAATTATGTGATAATTATGAGAACCAATCCTACTACTTCCCGTCCTGGGGTTTCCACAATTGAAGAAAAAAGTGCAGGGCGTATTGATCAAATTATTGGACCCGTGCTGGATATCACTTTTCCCCCGGGCAAGTTGCCTTATATTTATAACGCTTTGATAGTCAAAAGTCGGGACACTGCCGATAAGCAAATTAATGTGACTTGTGAGGTACAACAATTATTAGGAAATAATCGAGTTAGAGCTGTAGCTATGAGTGCTACAGACGGGTTGATGAGAGGAATGGAAGTGATTGACACAGGAGCTCCTCTTAGTGTTCCGGTTGGTGGAGCTACTCTCGGACGAATTTTTAACGTTCTTGGGGAGCCTATTGACAATTTGGGTCCTGTAGATACTAGTGCAACATTCCCTATTCATAGATCCGCACCTGCCTTTATTGAGTTAGATACGAAATTATCTATCTTTGAAACAGGTATTAAGGTGGTCGATCTTTTAGCTCCTTATCGGCGTGGAGGAAAAATCGGACTATTTGGGGGGGCAGGGGTAGGTAAAACAGTACTCATTATGGAATTAATCAATAACATTGCTAAAGCTCATGGAGGCGTATCCGTATTTGGCGGAGTAGGAGAACGGACTCGTGAAGGAAATGATCTTTATATGGAAATGAAGGAATCAGGAGTAATTAATGAAAAAAATATTGAGGAATCAAAGGTAGCTCTAGTCTATGGCCAAATGAATGAACCGCCGGGAGCTCGTATGAGAGTTGGTTTAACTGCCCTAACTATGGCAGAATATTTCCGAGATGTTAATAAGCAAGACGTGCTTTTATTCATCGATAATATCTTTCGTTTTGTTCAAGCAGGATCAGAGGTATCCGCCTTATTAGGAAGAATGCCCTCTGCAGTGGGTTATCAACCTACCCTTAGTACAGAAATGGGTTCTTTGCAAGAAAGAATTACTTCTACCAACAAGGGATCAATAACTTCGATCCAAGCAGTTTATGTACCGGCGGACGATTTGACGGACCCTGCTCCTGCCACAACATTTGCACATTTGGACGCTACTACCGTACTTTCCAGAGGATTAGCTTCCAAGGGTATTTATCCCGCAGTAGATCCTTTAGATTCAACCTCAACTATGTTACAGCCTCGGATCGTTGGCAAGGACCATTATGAAACTGCGCAAAAAGTTAAGGAAACTTTACAGCGTTACAAGGAACTTCAGGACATTATTGCAATTCTTGGGTTGGATGAATTATCGGAGGAGGATCGTTTAACTGTAGCAAGAGCACGAAAAATTGAGCGGTTCTTATCACAACCGTTCTTTGTGGCAGAAGTTTTTACCGGTTCTCCAGGAAAGTATGTTAGTCTTGCAGAAACAATTAGGGGATTTCAACTAATCCTTTCCGGAGAATTAGATGGTCTACCCGAACAGGCTTTTTATTTGGTGGGAAACATCGATGAAGCTAGCACGAAAGCTATAAACTTAGAAGAGGAGAACAAATTGAAGAAATGAAATTAAATCTTTATGTACTGACTCCTAAACGAATTATTTGGGATTGTGAAGTGAAAGAAATCATTTTATCTACTAATAGCGGCCAAATTGGTGTATTACCAAACCACGCCCCCATTAACACAGCTGTAGATATGGGTCCTTTGAGAATACGCCTGCTCAACGACCAATGGTTAACGGCGGTTCTGTGGAGTGGTTTTGCGAGAATAGTTAATAATGAGATCATCATTTTAGGAAATGATGCAGAACTGGGTAGTGACATTGATCCAGAAGAAGCTCAACAGGCACTTGAAAGAGCCGAAGCTAACTTGAGTAGAGCTGAAGGTACGAAAGAATTGGTTGAAGCAAAGCTAGCTCTCAGACGGGCTAGGATACGAGTCGAAGCTATCAATTGGATTCCCCCATCCAATTGAAGACAATCCAAAGGTTTTGTTGATACAAAGAAAAAGGAAAGAAGGGTAGAAAAAGTTATTAGATAGCGAAGCGAAGTAAGTCCAATGCTATCTAGTAATTTTTCTACCTAGCTACCTACCTACTATTGGATTTGAACCAATGACTCCCGCCGTATGAAAGCAGTACTCTAACCACTGAGTTAAGTAGGCAATTTATCATCACAAAAGAAGGCACATTACTTCGATCGATTATAGATCGAATCCTTTTTATAAGCAATACCGCTCCATTATTGGTATGTATTCCGTTATTGGTATGGTATATAGTAAATAGATCAAAGGGATATCCTACGGCATTAGAGAATATTGATCTTGACAAGAAATTATCTATATGTTAAGATATCTCTGACAAGGGCTATAGCTCAGTTCGGTAGAGCAACTCGCTTACACGTGCGCCAATGCTTTTCAAGGGAACTTATTATACAATGAATATAATTGACCTTATTGCAAAATCAATGTCTTACTTCATGGATTCGAGAGAATAGGAGAACAGTAGCCTGACAAACAGTAGGTTCAGTCCGATTCAGGTGCCAATTCTGGTGCCTAATCAAATAGAACCCCTATTGATTTGCTAGTTGATAAGGTAAATATCCAGCCCACTCAATGCTAGGCATAATGAGGATAAGGGCCTCCAAAAAACTTCTTTTCGTTCTATGAACTTTAAGGTGTATGAAGTCTCATAGTCAACTCTTGCAGCGGAACGATAGAGACTCCATTTCACTTAGGTTGATTTAATTTAGGCCGGAGGCAGACCTAAGTCAAGGTAATCCTCCTTTGAAACACTTTGGTATTGCTCCTAGATAGATCATAATACAAATAATCAATCAGAGCACAGGGAGCCATCTTATTATCTTTCCGTAAAGAAAAACTATGGTGGATTAACTGATCTTTTCATCAGTTGATGAAAGAGCCCAATGCAGAAAAATGCATGTTGGGTCTTTGAAACAGTTCAAATCATTTCGATAATAATCTGTTTGATCTGTTTTACCGAGAAGGTCTACGGTTCGAATCCGTATAGCCCTACTAATATATATGTCTTTTTTTTTTTTAGATTTTAGGATGGATATCCTATGTTTGTTTCCTTTAGTATAGTTTTCTTTTCCTTATTAGTACTTGTTTATAGACTCGACGGTCGCTTGCGCCATAGAATAGAGATAAAAGCATTACCATAGGCTGATTTATCAAAAATCATAGAGATAGGAAAAGAAAAAAGAATTTCTTTCAAATCAATAGAAGGAAGGATCCCTTATCTGATTTGAATTCCATCCTCCTTCAAATAGGATATGCCCTAAGTCCCTAGACTTTCCTATAATGACTGCAACGCTTTTTTCCATTTTGCGAATTCCTATTTTGTTTGAAGTATATTACTATAATATACATTATGTAAAAATATACATTATCTAATAGAAAAAATCGAAAGAAAATAAAACGAAAGAGTAAATAATAAAACAGGATATTCTGTTTCATAATTCTGAAATAGAGTTTTTTTTTTAGTATTATTCCTCATTAGGTTGCATACATTAGTAATCCTATTTTAATTAGGTTCTAATCTAATTAGTAGTAAGTATTTTCTTTTTTATTTAATAGTCT